AACATTTGACTTCGTACCACGCACGTATTTAGTCGCACACTTAAAAGAAAACCCAAAAAGTCAATGGGCTGATTTGGTGATCGATTGATATAGATTCTTCTTGGTTGCAACCATAGAGAAAAAGTACATTGCCAGAGATTGACAAAATAATATTTCCATTTAGTCATCAGAAAAAATGTACCCCTTGAAGCCAGAATCCATTTTCCTTGATACCTAACATAATGCATAAAAGGATCTTTGAAGAACCAAAGTATAACCCGAAAATGCTTAGTAAATACTTTTACAAAATCTTCTGACTTTCGGTAGAAATAGACTCGTGCAAGAAGGGCGCCGTAAGATGTTGATCGTAAATGAGAGGATTGGTTCCGGAGAAAAACGAAGATGGATTCGCATTCCCACACATAGGAATTATATAAGAACAAAAAGAATCTTTTATTCGGATTTTTTGAAACAGATCTTTCTAGAGTAATAACACTATTACAATACTCATAAAGAAAGAATCGCAATAAATGCAAACAGGAAGTATCTTTTACCCAGTAACGAATAGTTTGAACCAAGATTTCCAAATGTATGGGGTGGGGTATCAATATATCTAAGACATAATTTAAATGTGAAAGTTTGTCCTCTAAAAAAGGAAATATGGAATGAATTGATCGTAAATTTTGATATTTTTTTCGTTCTTTTCCTTCTAAGGAAGAGAGCAATCGCATAGAAAATGGAATTTCCGCAATAGCTGCAAATCCCTCCGAGATCCGTTGAGAATACAAATTGTTCTTGGGCACAAAAAATTCATTTTTGTTAGAATCATTAAGAGAAAGAATCAAATGATTCTGTTGATACATTTGAATAACTAAACGTTTTACAATCAGTAAACTGTATTTTGTGTCATACCCCCTTTTTTTATTTGACAACAAAAGGGACCTGTTCAAATCTAAATCCTGATCATGTACAAGTGCATAAATATATTCCTGAAAGATAAGTGGATATAAAAAGTATTGCCAAGATCTATCTAGTTCTAAATATCCTCGGAATTCCTCCATTTAAAATGAGACCGGAAACAAAAAGAAAGGTAGAGGGTTTCGGAAGTTATAAAATGATACATAGTGCGATATAGTCAAAACAAGGTATTATAGTAAAAAAAAAAAATAGATAGATACCTCGGAAACAGGTAAACTCATCAACGGACTCTCTATCTTTTTTCCATCTAATTGGTTTCTTTCTTTATAGTTATAGGATAAGAAGATGGTTAGAAATCCTTTATTTTTTCAACCCAATCGCTCTTTTGATTTTGGAAAAAAAGTATCCTTATCAATATACTGTTTCTTCTACACATTCATCTCCATTTTCTTTTGTAATCGAATGGAAAATGGTTAGTTAATAGTTAGGATTCACTAAGGATCTGTAATCCATTCCTGGAACAGCCTTTACCGCATCAGTCACTAATCTATTTTTAACATTTAATTAGGGCGGTTAATCGTTCCAATTAAGAACATAAGCTCGTTGCTTTTTTCCCTCTAATTAGAGCCATAAGGCTCGATCCCTGTATCCAATCGACCCAATTTTGAATTCATTTCGTGCTAAAAATTCAACCAAAGTTTTTGTACCGATCTAATTTTTGCAAAATTCTCCATTGATACGACATGCTCTTTTTTCCATTTATTCCTTTCAGGATCAGTCGTGGTCTTACAAATTCTACCGATGGTGTGGACGAATCCCTTACTTCATCCAAATGTGTAAAAGACCCTAGCCGCACTTAAAAGCCGAGTACTCTACCGTTGAGTTAGCAACCCAAAGAGAGTATACTATGTAGATACAATCGAGATAAAAAAAAAGAAATTAGACAAGACAACCAAAGCATTGAATTAGCAAAAAATCTAAAAAAAGTAAGTTTGATAATCTAATAAAAAGCAGATCAACTGACAATACAAGAAATTTCAAAATAAAAAAATGCTAGACCACTCCTTAGGTATTCTCATTCATCAAAAAAAAATATAGATATAGATTTTCCTTTTCATTTTTTTTATAACGAATCTTTGAATAAAGTAAGAAACAAAAACTGTGTTTTGTATGTAGGACAAAAAAATAGAAAAAAAACTGGACCCATTTACACTTGAATTATATTTGTTCATTACACTCTTGTCAATATGTCTGTTAAAAAAAAAAAGAAATAATAGAAATTTAATTGAAAATTAAAGATAATAAAAGAATCAATTGAACAAATAAAAAAAGAACTTGTGTTGGATTGGCACTATCTAAATAAGGTACATGATTAGAAAGGAATGGCGATAAAAATAAAAAATAAGTCGAAAAAAGATCAATAACTATACGTCAAATAATTCATTCTTTTTTTAGTATAGTTCTAAGGAAAACCTTCTAGTTTAAAGGAATGTTGGAATTGTCTATTGCTAGATCCAATTCCTACCGTGAGTGACTTGGTCAATATAACTTTCTTCATTTGTTCACTTGATCTTTTTTCTAGACATATCAATATAGAACAAAAAAAGATGTGAATAATAAAGAAAGGGTTCTATTAAACCATATACGACTCGTTCAAATCTCTTTCTTGTTGTATTTCATTAAGTGAATTTCATTTCATTAGGGCGAAGCTCTTTAAAAACCGCTGCCTTCTTTAAAATATCATAAACAGTTCCGGTAGGTTGAGCGCCCCTTTCCAGAAAATAGAGAATAGCGGGAACGTTTAAAAAAGTTTGATTCTTTATCGGATCATAAAAACCAACTTTTCGAAGATCTCTTCCTTCCCTTCGGGACCGAGCATCAATTGCAACAATTCGATAGACGGCTTATTGGGATAGATTATATGAATAATACCCCCCTAGAAACGTATAAGACGTTTTCTCCTCGTACGGCTCAAGAAAAATGATTTGTGATTCTTCTTTTTTTTCAAGTTGTGTAGATAGAAAATTAGAATGGCAAATAGATCCATCATAAAATGAATTAGACTAAGAATTAAGTCCCCGTTTGCTCTCATTCTTCTTTCCGGAAAAAACCATTTGCACTCATAACTCAAGTTGAATAACTCTAAAATAGCTCAAAAGAAACATTTCATTTATTGAGTGGTCTCTAGCCCCCCTTTGTCTGGCTTATTTAACCTCTATTGGAATTCTTCATTCTAATCCATTTGTTGATACAATTGAGAATGAAAAGGGCATTTCCTTGTTTCGGAATCTCTTTGCTTTGAATCGTTAGGTTTATACATTACTTCGTTGATCTTTAATCCTTTCAAAATGGCAGCAACATACCCTTTTTGTGATTGTTTATCAAAAAAAAGAATCATACAAACGCTTGATTCTCTCACGATATACTTTTTATCGAAAAGGTTTTATCGATTCCAACAAAATTGACTTTTTGGTTGGAAACTAGGATTGGATCCTTTCGATTTATCTGTCAAAAATATAATATACTTACGATTACGAAGTTGTTCTAATTTATTGATTCACACTAACCCTGGATTCTTGCTCTTAAGAAATGAATCAAGACTTTCTACTCGAGCTCCACCATGAATTAACTATAACCCCCCAAAAAGCGTGGGTTCTAGTCTAACGGAACAGGAGGTGTCGAGCCAAGAGCACCTTTTTCTATAGAAAATGGTGGATAGAAAAATCCACACTAGATCATGTCCTTCAAGTCGCACGTTGCTTTCTACCACATCGTTTCAAACGAAGTTTTACCATAACATTCCTCAAATTTGGAACCGGTATAAAAGTGATTCAATTATAGAATCATGAATAGTCATTGGTTTAGTCGGTACATAGAAATCTATACTTTTTTCTATATGAAAATTCAAAAAAAAATCGATTCTATTTTTTTTTTAGAAGAATAGGAGTATAGGGTTCTAAATAGAAATTCGAAATAGAATGAATGATTTATTTCAATAAAAGCGATAGATAGCTATATCGAAATTATAACTTGGAAAAACAAATCTGATTTTTTTCACAAAAACCGTCAACCCTTCTTACTGAGATCAAAGGTTATGTTATCTAGATAAGATCGATAAGATAGGATCCTCATTTTATATTTTATACGTTACGTATTTCTTTTCGGGTTCAATTCATTTTCCATTAAGGTGAATAGTGTGTCTGCATCACCCTGACTTTCAACCATTACATAAATTGAGACTGTTTTATTTGTGTTTATTTGTGATTTTATAACGAACAAAATACGAAATACCTCAAAATGGAGTTTCAAAAAACACACGTTACGGATGTATTTTGATAATTAATTCGATTCTAAATGAGATTCGCGTAGATATTCAAATTGACACCTTTTGTTGTTGATTAACTCCTATGTACTTCCCCCAATCCCGTCGGGAGTCATAACCCCCCCGAAAAGAAGCACCCGTTTTTACAATATCATAAACTTTCTAGGTCTAGGTACAAAACGACACAGACCTAAATCAAATCTTTTTTCTTCCTTGTTATTTTACCTCAGCACGGTTCGCATAGGAACTTTAATCGCATCTTTGAGAATATTAAGAGTCTAGAAAATTTAGATAGAAATACACACACGACAGAAGTAACTCAACCCCTTACATAGAAAGAGGTATATGTCCGTCTAACCTTTTTAATGTAAAGAAAAAAAAGAATCCATTATCCTATCCTGCCTGCATTAGATCACAATTAGATTGAGTTTTTATGTGTTGTGAACTCAATTCCATTTGTGAAAAAGATAGAATGCGGGTGCTCTGGGACGGAAGGATTCGAACCTCCGAATAGCGGGACCAAAACCCGTTGCCTTACCACTTGGCCACGCCCCACTTCGATTTCAAATCTAGAATAATATTCTTATTGATTGTTCGTCAATTCCAGCCCAAACATGGATAGAATCCAGTCAATTGTTATTAGGATTTTAACACGTGTATATATAGAATGAAACTCAATTTCTTGATCATTACATACAATTCAATTAAGATAATGTATGAAAGTATGATTTCCTCTATTCTCTTTTTATTTGAGAATGGAAGAGTTTTTGATTACGTAAGT